AGCTTTTATTCAAACATTGATTGGGCGTGTACTAGCAGATGATATATATATGGGACCGCGATGCATTGCCCTTAGAAATAAAGATATTGGTATTGGACTTATCAATCGATTCTTAACCTTTCGAATACACCCAATATCTATTCGAACTCCCTTTACTTGTCGGAGTATATTTTGGATCTGTCGATTCTGTTATGGGCGGAGTCCTACTCATGGCGACCTGGTCGAATTGGGGGAAGCTGTAGGTATTATTGCGGGTCAATCTATTGGAGAACCGGGTACTCAACTAACATTACGAACTTTTCATACTGGCGGAGTATTCACTGGGGGTACTGCAGAACATGTACGAGCCCCCTCTAATGGAAAAATAAAATTTAATGAGGATTTGGTTCATCCCACACGTACACGTCACGGGCATCCTGCTTTTCTGTGTTATATAGACTTGTATATAACTATTGAGAGTGAAGACATTCTACATAATGTGAATATTCCACCTAAGAGTTTTCTTTTAGTCCAAAATGATCAATATGTAGAATCCGAACAAGTGATTGCTGAGATTCGCGCCGGAACATACACTTTCAATTTTAAAGAGAAGGTTCGAAAACATATTTATTCTGATTCAGAGGGAGAAATGCACTGGAGTACCAATGTGTACCATGCATCTGAATTTACATATGGTAATGTTCATCTCTTACCAAAAACAAGCCATTTATGGATATTAGCAGGCGGGTCGTGCAGATCCAGTGTAGTCCCTTTTTCGCTTCACAAAGATCAGGATCAACTGAACAGTCATTCACTTTCTGTCGAACGACGATATAGTTCTAATCGCCCGGGAACTAATGAGCAAGTGAAAAAGAAACTCTTTCGTTCGGATATTTCGGGTAAAAAAGAGAGCAACTTGCCTGTTTATTCCGAATTAAATCAAATCATAGAGAATGGTCATTGCAATATACTATATCCTGCTATTCTCTATGAGAATTCTAATTTATTATCAAAGAGGCGAAGCAATAGATTGATCATTCCATTCCAGGCGATTCAAGAACGAAAGAAAGAAACAATGCTCGATTCAGATTCCGATATCTTGGTTGAAATACCCATAAATGGTATTTTCCGCAGAAATAGTATTCTTGCTTATTTTGATGATCCTCAATACAGAAGAAACAGCTCAGGAATTACTAAATATGGGACTGCGGAGGTGCATTCACTCATCAAAAAAGAGGATTTGGTTGATTATCGAGGGGCAAAAGAATTTAAGCCAAGATACCAAATGCAAGTAGATCGGTTTTTTTTCATTCCCGAGGAAGTACATATTTTACCTGGATCTTCTTCCATAATGGTGCGGAATAATAGTATCATTGGAGGAGATACACTAATCACTTTAAATAGAAGAAGCCGAGTAGGCGGATTGGTCCGAGTGGAGAGAAAAAAAAATAGGATTGAACTTCAAATCTTTTCTGGAGATATTTATTTTCCTGGAGAGGCAGATCGGATAGTCCGACATAGCAGCATCTTAATACCACCAGGACCGGGAAAAAGAAATTCGAAGGAATCAAAACGGAAAAATTGGATTTATGTCCAAGGGATCATACCGACCAAGACAAAGTTTTTTGTTTTGGTTCGACCTGTAGAAACATATGAAATAGCAGACGGTATAAATTTATCAACACTTTTCCCGCAGGATCCGTTGCAGGAAAGGGATAACATGAAACTTCGAATTGTCAATTATCTCCTTTATGGAAATGGCAAAGCCTTTTTTGGAGTTCCTGACACAAGTAGTCAATTAGTTCGAACTTGTTTAGTATTGAATTGGAACCACGCTAAAAAAGGTTCTTCTATCGGGGAGGCCCGTGTTTCCTTTGTTCAAGTAAGGACAAATGATCTGATTCGAGATTTTATAAGAATCGATTTAGCCAACTCCGCTCTTTTGTATACCGGAAAAAGGAACGATTTATCAAGTTCATGGTTGATCTATAATACTGGATCAAGTCGCACCTATATCAATCCGTTTTATTCCAAGGCATGCATGCAAGAACCCCTTATCCAAAAACAAGTAACGATTCGTACCTTGTTGAAGAGAAATAACGAATATCAATCTTTGATAATTTTGTCATCATCCAATTGTTTTCAAATGGGGCCATTCAACAGTGTAAAATATCACAATGGAATAAAAGAAGCACTTAAAAGAGACCCTCCCATAGTTTCAGTTAGGAAATTGAAATCGTTGGGTTCCTTAGGAACAACCCTTCCAATTACGAATTTTGACCGTTTCCTAACCCAGAATCCAATTTTAGTAATGAAATATTTTCAACTTGACAATTTAAAACAGACTTTTGACCTTATTCAATATTATTTAATGGATGAAAATAGAAGAATTTCGAATCCTGATCTATGCAGTAAAAAATTTTCGAATCCATTTTATTTGAATTGGTATTTTATCCGTTGTAATTTTTGTGAAGAGAGACCCACAATAATTAGTCTTGGGCAGTTTATTTGTGAAAATGCGTGTATAGCGAAAAACAGACCCCACCTAAAGTCGGGCCAAGTTTTAATTGTTCAAGTTGATTCTATAATAATTAGATCAGCTAAACCCTATTTAGCCACGCCAGGAGCAACTGTTCATGGACATTATGGAGAAATCCTTTTTACGGGCGATACTTTAGTTACATTTATATATGAAAAATCAAGATCTGGTGATATAACGCAGGGTCTTCCAAAAGTGGAACAAGTCTTGGAAGTACGTTCGATTGATTCAATATCGATGAACCTAGAAAAGAGAATTGAGGGTTGGAACGAGCATATAACAAGAATTCTTGGAATTCCTTGGGGATTCTTGATTGGTGTCGAGCTAACTATAGTGCAAAGTCGTATCTCTTTGGTTAATAAGATACAAAAGGTTTATCGATCCCAGGGTGTACAGATTCATAATAGGCATATAGAAATTATTGTACGTCAAATAACATCAAAAGTTTTAGTTTCAGAAGACGGAATGTCTAATGTTTTTTCACCCGGAGAACTGGTTGGATTGTTGCGAGCGGAACGAACGGGGCGTGCTTTGGACGAAGCAATCTGTTACCGAGCTATTTTATTGGGAATAACAAAAGCATCTCTGAATACTCAAAGTTTCATATCCGAAGCGAGTTTTCAAGAAACCGCTCGAGTCTTAGCAAAAGCTGCTCTACGGGGTCGTATAGATTGGTTGAAGGGCCTAAAAGAAAACGTTGTTTTGGGCAGTATGATACCCGTTGGAACCGGATTCAAAGAATTAGTATATCGTTCACGGCACCAAAATAACAAAAAGAAAAATTTATTTGAGGGGAAAATGAAAAATATTTTGTTCCACCATAGAGATTTATTTCATTCTTACATTTCAAAGAATTCCCATGATACATCAGAACAACAATCATTTTTGGGATTTAATGATTTCGAAGAGCGCATTCAGCCCTTTTAACTAGTTTTTACTAGTCTGTAGTTGATACGGCCATTTAATTTGATAATAAGTATAATAAGTAAGCAAAATAATCAGGAATAGAAAGGAATACTAGAAAGGAATAAATACCTTGGATTATGTATCAACGGCCAATCCCCGGTAGACGTGAAGGTTCCATCGGAACAATTATTTATTTTATTTCAGGGTACGTCGTCTCTTTTTTTTTTTAAGAGAGGAAGTGTGGAGAGAAATGACAAAAAGATATTGGAACATCAATTTGGAAGAGATGATGGAAGCGGGAGTTCATTTTGGTCATGGTACGAGAAAGTGGAATCCGAGAATGGCACCTTATATCTCTGCAAAGCGCAAAGGTATTCATATTACAAATCTTACGAGAACTGCTCGTTTTTTATCAGAAGCTTGTGATTTAGTTTTTGATGCAGCAAGTAAGGAAAATCAATTTTTAATTGTTGGGACAAAAAAAAAAGCAGCTGATTCGGTAGCCCGAGCTGCAATAAGGGCTCGATGTCATTATGTTAATAAAAAATGGCTCGGTGGTATGTTAACGAATTGGTCCACGACAGAAACACGACTTCATAAGTTCCGGGATTTAAGAATGGACCAAAAGATGGGGGGGCTCAACCGTCTTCCGAAAAGAGATGCCGCTATGTTGAAGAGACAATTATCGCACTTGCAAACATATCTGGGTGGAATTAAATATATGACAGGTTTACCTGATATTGTAATCATCATTGATCAGCAAGAAGAAGATACGGCTCTTCGAGAGTGTATCACTTTGGGAATTCCAACGATTTGTTTAATTGATACAAATTGTGACCCCGATCTTGCAGATATTTCGATTCCGGCGAATGATGACGCCATAGCTTCGATCCGATTAATTCTTAACAAACTAGTATTTGCTATTTGTGAGGGCCGTTCGAGATATATAAAAAAGCCTTGATTAATAATAAGAGAAAATGACTTTTGGACCTGCATAGATTTTTAGAAGTAGGGGTCTGAAATGAAAAAAGAAAAATCAATGGGGATATTATGTGATTTGTTGATATACAAAATATAAAATTTTAAAAAGCGACGATTGAATCAAAATAATTTGTTTTCAAATTCTTTTTCTGTGAGAGGGCAATATGAACGTTCTATTATGTTCCAGCAACATATTCTATGCTTTATCTGGTGTGGAAGTAGGCCAACATTTGTATTGGCAAATTGGGGGTTTCCAAGTGCATGCCCAGGTACTTATCACTTCTTGGGTTGTAATTGGTATCTTATTAGCTTCAACCGCTATCGCTATTCGGAATCCACAAACTATTCCGACTAGCAGTCAGAATTTTTTCGAATACATTCTTGAATTCATTCGGGACGTGAGTAAAACTCAGATTGGAGAAGAATACGGTCCGTGGGTTCCTTTTATTGGAACTCTGTTTCTGTTTATTTTTGTTTCGAATTGGTCCGGGGCTCTTTTACCTTGGAAACTGATACAGTTACCTGAAGGGGAGTTAGCTGCACCTACGAATGATATAAATACTACTGTTGCTTTAGCTTTACTTACGTCACTAGCCTATTTTTATGCAGGTCTTAGCAAAAAGGGATTGAGTTATTTTGGTAAATACATTCAACCAACTCCAATTCTTTTACCTATTAATATTTTAGAAGATTTCACAAAACCTTTATCACTTAGTTTTCGACTTTTCGGGAATATATTAGCTGATGAATTAGTAGTTGTTGTTCTTGTTTCTTTAGTACCTTCAGTAATTCCTATACCTGTCATGTTCCTTGGATTATTTACAAGCGGTATTCAAGCTCTGATTTTTGCAACTTTAGCTGCAGCTTATATAGGAGAATCGATGGAGGGCCATCATTGACATGTTTTTGATTTCGAAATAAGCTTTTTAGCTTAGAGAAAAGCAAAGTAATAGAACACCGGTTGTTTTAAAAAAATTGGAATTGCATGAGCTTAAATCAATCAAATACTAAGATTGTTCTGCAATGATTCAATCTCTAGAATCTGGTTGACTCTAAGATAGGAATAGTGAGTTTACATTATTCAAAACAGACTTGTATATGGGATAATGGATTAGGTATATATGACCTAAGGATAGATCTAATTTGATTTATTGCTATGAATTTAGACAGGGATTTCCTCACTAGAAGTACCTCTTTTTCGTCGGTGACTGTGAATTGAATACGAAATGAAATCAAGAAAGAATAGAAAGAACAATTCGGGACAAAGCAACGGACGAAGTAAAGTTGTGGAACTTCACATCAGAGTTCTGAGTTACTTCGCCTGGATCCATTTTAGTGATGAAAAAATTAAGTTCTAATTCATTGGTTGCTTGTATCATTAACCATTTCTTTATTTTGGTGCGAGGAACTTATAATGAATCCACTGGTTTCTGCTGCTTCCGTTATTGCTGCTGGATTAGCCGTCGGACTTGCTTCTATTGGACCTGGAGTTGGTCAGGGTACTGCTGCGGGCCAAGCTGTAGAAGGTATTGCGAGACAACCCGAGGCGGAGGGAAAAATAAGAGGTACTTTATTGCTTAGTCTGGCTTTCATGGAAGCTTTAACAATTTATGGCCTAGTTGTAGCATTAGCGCTTTTATTTGCAAATCCTTTTGTTTAATCTAATCCTAGAAATCGAACTAAAAAATACATATTTTTTATTCCCCCACCCTTCCCGTCCAAAATTTAACTCCTACAATTCCTTATTAGTTAAGATAATGCCCAATTTCCAGGAAGGACAGATTTTGGGTGGGGGTGTTTGCGTATCACCTTACTTTTTCTTTCCCCTTCTTTGCTTAGTCCAATAGCACTGAAATGTTTCAACAAACACGGGTTATTTCACAAATAACGTAAGTCCCAGTATCTAATTTTCATTCGTAGTCGAAATTGAAAAAGTAAAATCTAGTTCTATATATAAATTCTATATATATATAAAATAGATTTTTTACACTGTTTAGACAGAAAATACAGGGGGGGCGAAGTGATCCAAAAAGAACTATGTTTGCCTTTTTTATTCTAGGGAGATCATATGAAAAACGTAACCGATTCTGTTATTTATTTGGGTTACTGGTCATCCGCCGGGAGTTTCGGGTTTAATACCGATATTTTAGCAACAAATCCAATAAATCTAAGTGTAGTGCTTGGCGTATTGATCTTTTTTGGAAAGGGAGTGTGTGCGAGTTGTTTTTTTTCAAAAGAGGGGCTGGATCCGACCAGCTGCACCTTTTTTTAGTTTAACTCGAAAAAAGTGCATAATCCTGCGAATTACTTCTGAATAACTTTAGAAATCATATGGAAGAACCATAGCATTTCGTGAGTTTTTGGTAAATCTATTTTGATTCTCTATGAACCAATAACGTAGGTCCAATAGCATGGTTAAAGCGAAAACGTTTGAAATCCGGCGCAGCATGGTACTCTTTCTACCACTCCGTTAATACAAGGGTGGTTTTTACTATGATTGGAATTTTTTCGATATATAACACTCGTGTCGATAAACCAATTTGAACCATTTTTTGAAAAAAAAAAATGGGTGTTTCACCCACTTTTTATCTAATGCTGACGTGATGGGATGACCTATGTATAAAATAAGGGAAGAAGATTTTTTGGATTTGAAAAAAAAAAAGAAACAACTTTGTTGACAATTACATATACATATTTTTTTCTGTGGTTAGAAGAGTCCTCCGAATATTCTGGTCTTGGATTAGCGATCTGGTTCAATATTTTTAGTTTCTAATATGATCAGAAAAAAGAAGATAGGCTCATTTTATTCAACAAAAAATAGGGGATCATAAATAAGAAAGAGTTGGATTATTTGCGCGTGAGAGCCAAATGAATCGAAAGATTCATGTTTGGTTCGGGAAGGGATCGTGAAAGTTTTGAAATGAATGGAAAGAAAATCTACTTTCATTAAGTGATTTATTAGATAATCGAAAACAGAAAATCTTGAACAGTATTCGAAATTCAGAGGAATTGCGTGAGGGGGCTATCGAACAACTGGAAAACATACGAGCTCGTTTACGGAAAGTGGAACTGGAAGCAGATCAGTTTCGAGTGAC